CTAACATAATGCATCAAAGGATCCTTGAACAACCATAGATTGACCTGAAAGGCCTTAGCAAAAGCTTCTACAAATACAAGATGCTCTAGTTTTCCATAGAAATAGATTCGTTCAAGAAGGGTTCCAGAAGACGTTGAGCATAAATGAGAAGATTGGTTACGAAGAAAGACGAAGATGGATTCGTATTCACATAGATGAGAATTATATAGGACGAAGAAAAACCTTTGATTTCTTTTTGAAAAACAAGAACTGGCTTTATTTGGAGTATTCCAATTACGATACTCGTGGAGAAAGAATCGTAATAAATGTAAAAAAGAAGCGTCTTTTACACAGTAGCGAAGAGTTTGAACCAATATTTCCAGATGGACTGGGTAGGGTATTAGTATCTCTAACACATAAATTAAATGTGAAAATTTGTCCTCTAAAAAAGGGAATATTGAATGAATTGATCGTAAATTATGAGATTTAACTATTCCTTTTCTTTCTAGCGAAGATAATAATCGGAGATAAAACGGAATTTCTACAATAACTGCAAATCCTTCTGATATCATTTGAAAATTAAAATTATTGTTGCGTCCAAAAAATATATTTTGATTAAAATCATTAGCAAAAAGAATCAAATGATTCTGTTCATACTGATACATTCGCTCAATTGCACGTTTCACAATTAGTAAGCTGAATTTATTATAACCTGCATTTTCCAACAAAATAGTAGTAGATCTATTTATATTTAAACCATGATCATGCGCAAGTGCATAAATATACTCCTGAAAGATAAGTGGATATAAGAAGTAGTGTTGTTGAGATCTATTTAGCTTTAAATATCTTTGGAATTCTTCCATTTGAAATTTGAGTTGAACTAAAGGTAGAGGATTTTGGGGGTTATCGATGAAACATAGTGCGATACAGTCAAAACGAGGTATTCTAGTAATAAACTAATAGATACCTCGGATACAGGTAAACTTATCAACGGATTCTCTATCCTCTCTTTTCCATTTAAACGAATAAGTTTATGTTCGTTCTAGGATAACAAAATACTTAGAAATCCTTTATTTTTTCAACCTAATCGCTCTTTTGATTTTGGAATTTTTTTATCAATATACTGTTTCTTCTACACACACATTTTTCTATTCCATAATGGAAAATGTCAATAGTTAGGATTCATTAAAAAATAAAGAATCCATTCATGGGATAATCCCTTCCCGTATCAGGCACTAATACATTTTTAACGTCTAATTAGATCGGGTAATCGTTCAAATTAAGAACAGAAGCTCGTTGCTTTTTCCCTATAATCAATAAATTAAAGCCATTAGGGCTCTATCTCTATCCATTTATTCATCCGACCTAACTTGAAATTGAATTCATTTTGTTCCGTTTCAAAAAAGAACACAAGGGTTTGTACCGATTCGGAAAGAATGAAATATTCTCAAAACTCTTCGTTGATCCGACATGCTATTTTTTCCATTCATTCCCTTTCAGGATCAGTCGTGGTCTTCCAAACTTTACCGATGGTATGGACGAATCCCTCGCTTCATCCAAATGTGTAAAAGATCCTAGCCGCACTTAAAAGCCGAGTACTCTACCGTTGAGTTAGCAACCCGAATATAAAAAGGTTCTGTAGATACAATAAAAAAAAAGATAGATAATAGATAAATGTCAAAATTTATAGACCACCTCTCAGTTCTTATGTTATCGACTTTTCAATAAAAACCCCTATTCTTATTATATTCTTATTTATTATTAATATATCTTAGCTCAAATTCTATTAAAGAGAATCCAAAGAATCCATCATTTGAATAATATAAGGTAAAAATAAAACCTCTGGGACAGAAATAAATTTATCTACTTATCACGATAAATTATATTTGTTCGATAGACTGTTGTCAATATAAATGTTGAGAAAATAATACAATGTAAAAAAAAAAATAAATGGAATTTAGTTCAATATTTTTAAAAAGGGCTTGTGTTGGATTAGCACTACATAGATAGATAGATTAAAAAAGTTTAGATAGAGGAATAAAAAAGGATTTTTTCTACTTGTCAGATTTCTATTAATTTATTTTATTCAATCAATAATAAGTAACTAGAATAAAAAATAAGTAACTAGAATAAAAAAAGGAGGATTCCTTGGTTATTACTTATTAGTAGAGTTCCAACGAAAACCGACCAATTGAAGGAACTCACAGCATTTTCTATTTCTAGGATCAAGCAACTCAGATTTTGTCGTTCTAGAACATGAGATTTTATAGAAGCAATGAAAAATAGATATGAGTAAAATTCAAAAAAGGAATTATATAAGAATTACTACCCCTTTAGATTTCTTTATTTCCTTAATTAAATTCTGTTTGCTTAGGACCAAGCTACTTAAAAACCTCCGCCTTTTTTAAAAGATCCCGAACAGTTCCTGTGGGCTGAGCGCCCTTTTCAAGGAAATATAAAATAGCAGGAACGTTTAAATAACTTTGATTCTTTATCGGATCATAAAAACCTACATTCCGAAGATCTCTTCCTTCTCTTCGGGATCGAACATCAATTGCAACGATTCGATAGACGGCTCATTGGGATAGATCTAAGTAAATGAATAAAACCCCCCCTAGAAACGTATAGGAAGTTTTCTCCTCGTACGGCTCGAGAAAAAAATGATTTGGAGTTTTGTATGCGTATAGAATTCTAATTAATGGCAAAGGAGTTGATAAAATAAATTAGAATGGGATTTAACTCATTTTTTTTCTTCCTCCTTCCTGAAAAAAAAAATCATTTGTACCCATAACTCAAGTTGGATAATTCTCAAATAGCTTAAAAGAAAAAAATATTTAGGCAATTTATTTCATTTTTTGAATCGTCTTTAACCCCCTCTTGTTTGTCTCATTTAATCTTTATCTTTATTATTATCCAGTTATTGAGACAATTGAAAAACGGCGTTTCCTTGTTCTGGGATCCTTTTTCTTTGTTTTAAATCAGTGGGTTTAGACATTACTTCGGTGCTTCTTAATCCTTACAAAATGGCAGCAACATACCCCCTTTGTATTCTATCAAAGAATCATATAAACGCTTGATTCCCGCGCGATACACTTTGAATCGAAAGACTTTTATCAATTACAACAAATTTTATTTTTGAATTAAAAACTTGACTGAATCGAATCCTTTCGATTTATATATTAATATAGATTATATACTTACGAAGTTGTTCCAATTTATTGATTGGTATTAACCCTAGATTCTTGCCCCTGAAAGATGAATCCATACTTTCTACCCGAGCTCCATCATGTACTATATTCATTACAACCTAACAAAAAAAGGGTTATAGTAAAAACAGAACAGATGTCGGGCCAAGAGCACCTTCATTCTTAGAAAAGATGGCGGATGTAAAAATAAAAATCCACACCGGATTGTGTCCTTCAAGTCGCACGTTGCTTTCTACCACAGCGTTTCAAACGAAGTTTTAACATAACAAAACATTCCTCTAATTTGGAACCCATATGGAATTGATTCAATTATGGAATCATGAATAGTCATTGGTTCCGTCGCTACATAAACATATTAATCTATACCCTTTTTTTCTTCTATATAAATTCTTCTATATAAAGAAGGCAAAATTTTTTTTGAAGCAATCTTAGCAAGACCATACCTATTATTGTATGTTATTGTATGAATGCAACACTTTACTTTTTATTAAAAAAAGTAATAGAAATATAGAAAGAATACGAATATGAATAAATTAATTTTTTTTACTCTGCATCTTAAAGTGACTCAATATAGCCCATTTCCCACTTTTTTGAATATCAAAGATTAAACTCAAAAGCAACCATTAAAAATTATAAAAGAAACAAGAATTACATTCTATCCAATATTAGGCATTTAAACATAACGTTATTTTAAAAATAAACTTTTACTCTGATACAATGTATATACCTGGGACGAAAGGATTCGAACCTCCGAATACCGGGACCAAAACCCGTTGCCTTACCACTTGGCCACGCCCCATCTAGATTTCCATTATACACAAATAAAGAATAATATTAGTATTGGGTCTTAGTCAACGCCAGGGCAATTATATATAATCTTTATAGAATAGATTAGATTCTTGCTAGGATTTTTACGCGTGTAGATATAGAATTCATTGATCATTACATAGAATTAAATTAAGATATTCTATGAAAGTATGATTTCTTCTATTCTCCTTTGTTTGAGAATTGGGGAATTTTTGATTGGGTGGGTTCAAAGAAAAAGAAGAATTTTTGTCTACCTTACTTTACTTCATTTTTCCTTATATCATTAACTCAATCAAAATGCAATTATCTCCAAGAACAAAACGTCTGTTATGCTTAATATCTTTAGTTTGATCTGCATCTGTCTTAATTCTGCCTTTTATTCGAGTAGTCTTTTCTTCGCCAAATTGCCCGAGGCCTACGCTTTTTTGAATCCAATCGTAGATCTTATGCCAGTCATACCTTTGTTCTTTTTTCTCTTAGCCTTCGTTTGGCAAGCTGCTGTAAGTTTTAGATGAGATCCTTAATATTATTCTATAAAATTAATGCTTTATTCGAGAAAAATTATAACAATTAATAAGATCAAATAAGTCTTACACTATGAACCTTCGATTCAAACATTGAAAGTCTGAAAGTCTTGGTTGGATAGCTGCGAGAAATCCAAATCTGGCTGACCCCGTATTCCCCATTCTGCCTTTTCGAAAGACCCTGTTTTGAAAGACCCTATATAGGGTTAAGGTTAGGACCCCCCGCAATATCTAATTGGAGGTATGAAAAAATTTTTAGTAATGAAAGACTCTTGTGACAACTGAATTTTAATTTCTATGAAATTATTTTATGTTTCTAAAAAGCACTTCATTTATTGGTGTCAAAACATTTGGTATAAAAAAATGGAGGATCTATTATCTTTTCTCGTTTTTTCCAAAAAAAAAGATCTTGGAGATTGTGTAATGCTTACTCTCAAACTTTTCGTTTACACAGTAGTGATATTCTTTGTTTCTCTATTTATCT